TTAGATAAATTCATAATAGGCGGAAAAACTACAAAGAAATCAAAAGGGATAGGATAGAATTTATTCTATTTGTATTGTATGTGAAATTCGTTTTTTCGAGTCCCATCCTACAATTTCTCTAGAGTAGACCTTTGGGTCTGTTAAACAACTAACCTTTCAAATACGTATGAAATATTCATATAGATTTTTTTTTGAACGAGAACAGACAGGGTATGAAAATAAAAAGATTCTTTTAACTACTTTAATTTATTCTTTTCTCATCTATAAAATGTATGGGTATATTTCCAGACGCCTAGATGGGTACGTAGGTATCCAGCTATAGAATATATGTCTGTTGATCCCTCGGAATTATTATTCATATATAAAAAAAAAGAAAGCATCAATTCTAAAAATAAATCATGTGCCAGGAACCAGATTTGAACTGGTGACACGAGGATTTTCAGTCCTCTGCTCTACCAGCTGAGCTATCCCGACCATCCTCTCCGTATCAGTCTAATTTGACTATATGATTTGAGGCTATGTCAATTAAAAAAATGAAAGGGTATTTATTAAAGTCTTATACAGTCCCTAGACTTTCTAAGTTTATGAAAAGAGCATTCAATTTTTATAGGATCTCCTTGTAAAATAATAGGGGGAATAAGAAAGAGAACAAGCTTGAAACCATTAATGAAAAGAAACGGGAGTATGAGAAAAAAAATTAGGTAATCAAATAATACTTTTTAGCGGATTTGGGGATAGAGGGACTTGAACCCTCATGATTTCTAAAGTCGACGGATTTTCCTTTTACTATCAATTTCCTTGTTGTCAGTATTGACATGTATAATGGGACTCTATCTTTATTCTCGTCAGATTAATCTCAGTTCGTCAAAAGATCTCTCAGACTGTGGAGTGACACTTTTTTTATCAATGAAAAGTTGATTCTTTTTTTTCTTCAACTCGGAATGGCTTTCTAACAATTCTTTCATTTTCAAATAAAAATTTGAGTCGTCATTAATCATTTGCTAGACTATTTCGGTACGTATACATATGTATATTAAGATTTCTCCTTCATCCTTTCTGGAGTTTCGATGAAAAGATTCCTTTTCCAATACAACATAGTAAACTCTATTTGTTAGAACAACTTCCGTTGAGTCTCTGCACCTATCCTTTTTTATTCTCGTTTTTTGACCCCTTGTATTTGGGTTTGTTTTCGGAAAAGAAGATTTGGCTCAGAATTGCCCATTTTTAATTCCAGGGTTTCTCTGAATTTGGAAGTTTTCACTTAGTAGGTTTCCATACCAAGGCTCAATACAATTAAGTCCGTAGCGTCTACCAATTTCGCCATATCCCCTTTTTTCGATTAGGATCTTATTGTGATGTCGTTTCATTCTTTCAATGGAACCCTTGAATTCATCAGATGCCGATTCCTATATTGAATATGGTTTCCTCCTATTTTTTGCCTATCTTCTTTCATCTCTATCTGCAGAGACCATTTTATGGGATCAGAAATGATTTTATCATTTCTGTATCCGCAATTCAATAGAGATCGATATATACCACATATAGACTCTTCTTTTACTACAATTTGACCCGACATTGTTGAATACTTGAACGGTCGATTTTCTGATTTCTTTTTGCTATAATAATATGAATTAGGATAGGAAAAATAAGATCCAATAAGCTCCAAGTGGGTTAGTAAATTCTTAGGCAATATACAATTTTCTTATGCGTATGTGGGCCCGCTTAGCTCAGAGGTTAGAGCATCGCATTTGTAATGCGGTGGTCATCGGTTCGATTCCGATAGCTGGCTTTTACAGATTTGTTTGCTTTTTTACATGATTGATAATGTCTCTTTGAAATCAAAAACTTTTTAAAATACCCATTTTTCAAGAGTCTCCAATCTATTATGTCGTAGAAACTTTCAACTAGGAATAAAAAATAGGAAGAGTTAGATTAGGCCTTTATCAAAGACCAAATCAAGACAAGAAAGGAAAAGATCTTTTTTTCTTTTTTATTTATCTATTTCATATATACAATAACAAAGTCTGATACAATTTATCTTATTATTCTTTTCTTTGTAGTACAATATTTCCCTTTAGTTATTATTATTATTTAGTTTTAATTTCAACTTATTCTGTAAAATGGAATTTCAAATAAGGAGTTTTTATGTCGCGTTACCGAGGGCCTCGTTTCAAAAAAATACGCCGGCTGGGGGCTTTACCGGGACTAACTAGTAAAAGACCTAGAGTTGGAAGTGATCTTAGAAACCAATCACGTTCCGGTAAAAGATCCCAATATCGTATTCGTCTCGAAGAAAAACAAAAATTGCGTTTTCATTATGGTCTTACAGAACGACAATTGCTAAAATATGTCCGTATTGCCGGAAAAGTGAAAGGTTCAACAAGTCAGGTTTTATTACAATTACTTGAAATGCGTTTAGATAATATCCTTTTTCGATTGAGCATGGCTTCTACTATTCCTGGAGCCCGCCAATTAGTTAATCACAGGCATATTTTAGTTAATGGTCGGATAGTAGATATACCGAGTTATCGTTGCAAACCCAGCGATATTATTACAGCGAAGGATGATAAAAAATCCAGAGCTCTGATTCAAAATTCTATTGATTCAACTCCTCATGAGGAATTGCCAAAACATTTGACTCTTCACTCAATCCAATATAAAGGACTAGTCAATCAAATAATAGATAGTAAGGGGGTCGGGTTGAAAATAAATGAATTACTAGTGGTAGAATATTATTCTCGTCAAACTTAAAACTCACTCAAATAACTAAGGATTTGAGCAATCTTACTTCATTTTCGACAAAGGAATAGATCGGCAGGGAGAATTAGATTCCTTATCTTTCCAATATTTTTGTATCAAAGGAATTAGGGATAGAGAACCCATACCGTCTAACTATTAGAATAAAATTCTCCCTTATTTGATACATTATGGTCAGGAACATTGGTGAATTGGGTAACGTACGGAAAGAGAGGGATTCGAACCCTCGGTAAACAAAAGCCTACATAGCAGTTCCAATGCTACGCCTTGAACCACTCGGCCATCTCTCCTACATAATGATTATGGCCCAAAACCCGAGTGATTAGCGAGTTAGTCAGAATTAAGATTATTTGATAGGTTCGAACAATCAAATCAAACCTCAAACCCTAACTATAAAAATAGATAAAGAAAGGTCTTTGCTTCAGAGAATTTTATTAGTCTGTTTTTATGTTATTTCGTATTGTCCAATTCCTTTGTTTGTGGGAGCGTTTTCCTACGAGAGGTAATGAAGAATTATAGAATGGATTGTTATCTATGCCTAGATCGCAGATAAATGGAAATTTTATTGATAAAACGTTTTCAATTATAGCCAATATCTTATTACGAATAATTCCGACAACCTCAGGAGAAAAGGAGGCATTTACTTACTACAGAGATGGTGCGATTTGATTCTTTTTTTATCATCCAAAGACACATCCTTGGGGATAGAAAGAAAAAAGATTACTGAAAGAAATCTACACTTGTTGAAGGTGAAGTTTATAAATAGAACAATTCCTTCTGTCGTGTATCCGCGAGTAATGCCGCCTCAGGTGCTTCAATTGTGGATTGGAGTATTGAGCGAAAGGTTACACCTATAGGTTCTATATTACAGGTTAATCCTACTTCACTAGTACCAATAAGGGGCATATGGGAAGAAGCACTACACCTAGAAATCAACAACACAAAAACTTTGTTATTTATTAAAGATAAAACCCTTCTTCCTTATCAGGGGTGGGTCTAACAAGAATGGCTGGGACAACAAGCATCCATCTCGTTGGTACTTTGGATACCCGTATAACCATCGAAGATTGTTGAAGTGATCAATTCCTGTAAATTAGGGAGTGTTGAGGACAAAGAAATTGTTGGAGTTATTATTTCATTTCTATCTAATCCTATGATGGTAAGAAAAAATCTTTTGCAGAAGGGTTGGCTAGAGATTTCTTGTAAAAACACTAGCCCCGCTCAGTTTATAATGAGAATATTTTACGTCTTAACTTAAACTTAATAAGTTATTATTCTTATTATGTACATAAAGGAGGAGCCGTATGAGATGCAAATTTCACGTACGGTTCTGAAACGGAGATTCGTGGAATCGAATGACGACCGTAACGGATGTCCGCTCAATCCGAAGGAAATTATGCGGAAGCTTTACAGAATTATTATGAAGCTATGCGACTAGAAATAGATCCCTATGATCGAAGTTATATACTCTATAATATAGGACTTATCCACACAAGTAATGGAGAACATACCAAAGCTTTGGAATATTATTTTCGAGCACTAGAACGAAACCCATTCTTACCTCAAGCTTTTAATAATATGGCCGTGATCTGTCATTACGTGCGACTCTCTCTACTATAGAAAGGAAAAGAAAAAAGCATTAAATACTAAAAGGCTTTCTACATATACATCGTCCAAAATAACGATTTTTATCAGCTGTAGCAAAGAAAAAAACTTCATATCAAATGAAGAAATAGATATGCCTAGATACTTTATTCTATGGATAAAGAATCTAATTGATAGAGGAAGCACCGTAAAGATTAATTAGCGAGGTTTTGGTCCGATACAATAAGAACTGCTTACTTATTACTTATATCATTGTCATGATATGAAAAAGTTAGGAATCAACTTATGTAATAGAGTTGATCCACTAGGGAGCAGCGGTGTAGCATCAGATCCCAAAGAGAGTAAGTCTTTTCTTTCTTATGAAGAAAAGTCTTTTTCAAGGATTCTATATAAATTTCTATATGAAATTGAGATAGTTACCTTTCAGAAAATTATAACGATACAATAGGTAAATAAAAAACAATACCCATGTTTTATTCTTCAGAAGGTGGGATAAAAGATAAAACGAAAACCGATTAGTAATCAAAATTTTCGTTTAAAACTTATATAATTATAATTAATCTCTTTTAGTTAACCCCGATAAAAGGGAGATGCGTCTGTCTCTGGATCTATGATAACCTTCGTTGAATTATATTAGA